TTTCAACAAAACGGCTTTAATAATTAGTCAAGCCGAAGTTAACGAGGGTACTGTCGTGAAAAAGTTAAAACCTCGAGCTAGAGGACGTAGTTATCCGATAAAAAGACCTACCTGTCATATAACTATCGTATTACAAGATATATCTAAAGATAAAAACTTTTACATATGGCTAAGAAAAAAAGGGGGATGGATATATAAAGAGAAGTATATCGATATTAGAGAGAAGTATGAATATTTTCTACATGAAGCGCTAAATCGGGGCAGAATGGAATGGGCTAATAGCGGGTACGAGGTGGTATGGGACAAAAAATAAATCCACTTGGTTTCAGACTTGGTACAACCCAAAGTCATCATTCCCTTTGGTTTGCACAACCAAAAAATTATTCTGAAGGTCTACAGGAAGATCAAAAAATACAGGATTGTATCAGAAATTATGTACAAAAAAATATGAGAATCTCCTCTGGTGTTGAGGGAATTGCACGTATAGAGATTCAAAAAAGAATCGATCTGATCCAGGTCATAATATATATGGGGTTTCCAAAATTGTTAATAGAGGGTAGATCACGAGGAATCGAAGAATTACAGAGCAGTGTACAAAAAAGATTTAATTCTGTAAACCGAAAACTTAACATTGCTATCACAAGAATTGCAAAACCTTATGGACACCCTAACATTCTTGCAGAATTTATAGCCGGACAATTAAAGAATAGAGTTTCATTTCGAAAGGCAATAAAAAAAGCTATTGAATTAACGGAACAAGCGGATACAAAAGGAATTCAAGTCCAAATAGCGGGGCGTATCGACGGAAAAGAAATTGCACGTGTCGAATGGATTAGAGAAGGTAGGGTTCCCCTACAAACCATTCGAGCTAAAATTGATTATTGTTCCTATACAGTTCGAACTATTTATGGGGCATTAGGCATCAAAATTTGGATATTTACAGACGAGGAGTAATGGTCCTTTGGTTATCTTTACGTTCTATCCAGCGATGGAACAAAAAATCACAAACTATTTCATTATTTTTCGTTCAATCAAAAAAGTGTAATTAGAATTCTTCTAATTCGAATTCTACAGGGTTGAATAAAAATTCAATTGACCATTTGGTATAATTGCTATGCTTAGTGTGTGACTCGTTGGTTTTTTATTTAGGGTTAGGTTAGATTAAAAAAACAAAGGACCAGCCCACAGTATGAACTAATAACCAACTCATTGCTTCGTATTATCTGGATCCAAGGAACCAGTCACCATATGATGTTTCAATCATATCGTTGCAGCAACTGAAATATTTAATATTTTTTTACATAAAAGATAAATCAATCAGATTTTAAGGTTGTGAAGCAAAAATAAAGGGATATAGATAAAAGGAAGGATGAGAGAAAGAGAAAAAGAGAATATCAATGATATATGATTCCAATATGATGTATGGTCTATGAATCATCTCATAAAAGGCAATGTAATAAAGCATAAATAGGGATTCGTCCATAATTAGTAATTAGGTGAATCCAAGTCATAAGAAAAATAAAAATAATAAAGAGCACAGAGTCAATAAAGACTGAGGAAATTGGCTCAGGAACAAATGAAATTAGGAGCTCTATTGCAAAGTTCGGACCTAGCCATTAATTGAGAAGTGATGGGAACGACAGAACCTGTGACTGCAGAAGATTCTATTGAAAACGAATCCTACTGATTCATTGGGTGGGATGGCGGAACGAACCAAGAACCAATTCGTTTATTCTGAGAGGTTATGGGATGACCCTACGAATGAAACAGATATTGAAAGAGTAAATATTCGCCCGCGAAAGCTTATTGGATTGCTAAGTTTTGGACAATTCAACCAAGGTAAAAATCCAAATTTTTTTAATTCTAAAAAACATGAAAATCTAATAGAAATATACTTCGAATTTTATATACATATACAAGCAAGATATCAAAATTCCGGCGTGACAGATTCGATCTCAAAAAATCCCATGATTCCGTGTATTATTCATTAAATACATATATCTGTAATTTTTTTCATTTCATTCGCGAGGAGCTGGATGAGAAGAAACTCTCATGTCCAGTTCTGCAGTAGAGATGGCATTGAGAAACAACCATCAACTATAACCCCAAAAGAACCAGATTCCGTAAACAACATAGAGGAAGAATGAAGGGAATATCTTATCGAGGCAATCATATTTGTTTCGGTAGATATGCTCTTCAGGCACTTGAACCCGCTTGGATCACTTCTAGACAAATAGAAGCGGGGCGAAAATCAATGGCACGATATGCGCGTCGTGGTGGAAAAATATGGATACGTATATTTCCAGACAAACCTGTTACAGTAAGACCTACAGAAACGCGTATGGGTTCGGGAAAAGGATCTCCTGAATATTGGGTATCTGTCGTTAAACCAGGTCGAATACTTTATGAAATGGGTGGAGTATCAGAAATTGCAGCCAGAGAAGCTATTTCAATAGCTGCGTCCAAAATGCCTATACGAACTCAATTCGTTATTGCGGGATAGGAATGTGTAACCAAAAGAAAGGGCCTTTTCTGATGAAAAAACACCCGAGGTTTTTTTATTTCTGAACAAACAATATTTCTTCTTTTTTTTTTTTCATGCTAAAGGGCGAAGATAAAAAAATGATTCAACCTCAAACCCATTTAAATGTAGCGGACAACAGCGGGGCTAGAGAATTAATGTGTATTCGAATCATAGGAGCTAGTAATCGACGATATGCTCATATTGGTGACGTTATTGTTGCTGTAATCAAAGAAGCAGTGCCCCATATGCCTCTACAAAGATCAGAAGTGATCAGAGCTGTAATTGTACGTACACGTAAAGAACTCAAACGTGACAACGGTATGATAATACAATATGATGACAATGCAGCAGTTGTCATTGATCAAGAAGGAAATCCAAGAGGAACTCGAGTTTTTGGCGCGATCGCTCGAGAATTGAGACAGTTGAATTTTACGAAAATAGTTTCATTAGCTCCTGAGGTATTATAAATACTAATAGATGAGATTATGATCTAGTAGGGTATCTGAAATATATTCAATTAATTTAGTAGAATTTTTTAGTAGATTTTGTCTTACGCATATACCTTTAATAATTCAAAAAAAAAAAAAAAGCAGAACATGTTGATTATATCAAAATTCGGAGGCACCAATAATTATAGTTCGTCATGGGTAGGGACACTATTGCCGACATAATCACTTCTATACGAAATGCTGACATGGATAAAAAGGGAACGGTTCGAATCGCATCTACGAATATTACCGAAACCATTGTTAAAATACTTCTACGGGAAGGCTTTATTGAAAATGTGAGAAAACATCGAGAAAACGATCAATTTTTCTTGGTTTCAACTCTGCGACATAGAAGGAATAGGAAAGGACCATATAGAACTATTTTAAAACGTATCAGCCGACCCGGTCTACGAATCTATTCCAACTATCAACGAATTCCTAGGATTTTAGGAGGAATGGGAATTGTAATTCTTTCTACTTCTCGAGGTATAATGACAGACCGAGAGGCTCGACTAGAAGGAATCGGGGGAGAAATTTTGTGTTATATATGGTAATCTTTCTGGTATCCGAATTGAATCCGTAACTTCCTGTTTATTTTGTGAAAAAAAGAGGAAGGGCGGGTTGTCTAATATTACTCCTCCTCCATTAGTTGATACTTCAAGGGGGTTATCTGGAATGAAAGAACAAAAATGGATTCATGAAGGTTTAATTACTGAATCACTTCCCAACGGTATGTTTCGAGTTCGTTTAGATAACGAAGATCTGATTCTAGGTTATGTTTCAGGAAGGATACGACGTAGTTTTATACGAATACTACCCGGTGATAGAGTAAAAATTGAAGTAAGTCGTTATGATTCAACCAGGGGACGCATAATTTATAGACTCCGCAACAAAGATTCGAATGATTAGGTAGCTTTTTCTACATTCCTTTCGTTAGGATACAATTCGGGGTTCTAAATTTCAAGAGACTTATTTTCTTCTAAAGAGTAGATTCGTAATTAAAGTAAGGAAAAACAAATTATGAAAATAAGGGCCTCCGTTCGTAAAATTTGTGAAAAATGTCGACTGATCCGTAGGCGGGGACGAATTATAGTAATTTGTTCCAACCCAAGGCATAAACAGAGACAAGGATAATCTTTCTAAAAAGGGACTTTCCAAGGCACCCAATGCACAAAAAAAAGGATCTGTTTTGACATGAAATGGATATATCCGTATATCTCTGACTCTTATTTATGAGATGATAAAATATGACAAAACCCATATCAAGAATTGGTTCACGTAGGAATGTACGCATCGGTTCACGTAAGAGTGGACGTAGAATACCAAAAGGAGTTATTCATGTTCAAGCAAGTTTCAACAATACCATTGTAACGGTTACAGATATACGGGGTCGGGTGGTTTCGTGGTCCTCCGCCGGTACTTGTGGATTCAGGGGCACAAGAAGAGGCACGCCATTTGCTGCTCAAACCGCAGCATCAAATGCTATTCGTACAGTAGTAGATCAGGGTATGCAACGAGCAGAAGTCAGGATAAAAGGTCCTGGTCTCGGAAGAGATGCAGCATTACGAGCCATTCGTAGAAGTGGTATACTATTAAGTTTTGTCAGAGACGTAACCCCTATGCCACATAATGGATGTAGACCTCCTAAAAAAAGACGTGTATAGAAATAAGAATTGAACGTATTTCAAGAGAAATAAATGATTCAATGATCTGATCAAATAATATTACTATGCTTCGAGAAGAAGTAGCAGTATCTACTCGGACACTACAGTGGAGGTGTGTTGAATCAAGAACAGACAGTAAGCGTCTTTATTATGGCCGTTTTGTTCTGTCTCCGCTTATGAAAGGTCAAGCCGATACGATCGGCATCGCGATGCGAAGGGCTTTGCTTGGAGAAATCGAAGGAACATGTATAACACATGCAAAATCTGAAAAGATACCACATGAATATTCTACCATAGTTGGTATTGAAGAATCAGTACATGAAA